TTTTTTTTTTTTTAATCCAGTCGCGAGGTCTAAATAGTAGGTATGAATCATAGTTCAAATATTTCTCGATCTATTCCATATATTCCGTGCTCCAGATAAAAAAATTAATATCCGACGAAGCAGAACTTATCTCTCTCAAGATGACAGACCCATTCTCTGTACTAATCAATAGGATCAATTATAACAAGTCACACACTCATATTCCGGAAATACAGAAACAAAGGAATTTCACGATCGAACTGCCAAAATGGCCTAGAAATCTGAGTCCTAAGTAATTCATTTTGGATTGAAAAGCCAGGACTTTATTATTTTTATGGACCTAATTCATTGAAATTCCATCCAGTAAAACGGAAGAATTATAAATCTCCAAAATAATAGATAGGAATACCGCAAATAGAGCCATTGCGACCCCCATCAAAGGGGTAGTTCCCCACCCAGGGGCTACTTTACCATATTCTGAATTCAATGGTTTCAATAAACTCCCTGCATTAGTTCGTCTTGGACCAGATCTAGAACTATCCTCAACGGTTTGTGTAGCCATAAATCCTATTGCATTGGTTGAAATTGGTTGACTTTGTATACTATTCCGTTGTAAATAAAGGATCTTATCATAGATCCGATATTTTGAAATTTGATAATAATGGAAACAGCAACCTTAGTTGCCATCTTTATATCTGGTTTACTTGTAAGTTTTACCGGGTACGCCTTATATACCGCTTTTGGGCAACCCTCTCAACAACTAAGAGATCCATTCGAGGAACACGGGGACTAGTTGAAGTAAAGTAATGAGCCTCCCATATTGGGAGGCTCATTACTTTACTTCCATTTAGACCTTACTTCCATTTAGATAAAGATAATATAAGATAATGAAAAATCATTTCGCCTTTTTAGTCGGAACCTTAGGTGGCTCTCGAAAAAATATTGCGAAAAAAATTATTCCTAGAGTCGAGACTAAGAGAAATGTATAAACCAATGCTTCCATAAATTCGATCGTGGTTTACAATTATAGCTTCCACACCTGTTCATTTGGGATCATTTCCCAGATTAAGAAAGGACAAGAGTCAAAAGCCCAAAAGTCAAAGAAAGGGCGGTGATTCAAATCAAGATTTATCTGGTACTCTATGTCAAAGTGAAATAATAAAAATACAATAGAGGCACAAGAGCAGTGTTGTATCAGACGACTTGTCTCCTTGTAGTTGGATCTCCAAGTTTTTGGAATGCTCCAAATTCCACTTGAGCATCCAAATCTGGGTCAATACCAGCAAAAACATCTCTGAACAAGGTTCTAGCACCATGCCAAATATGTCCGAAAAAGAAGAGCAAAGCAAACGAAGCATGTCCAAAAGTGAACCAACCCCTTGGGCTGCTACGAAAAACACCATCTGATTTCAAAGTAGCGCGATCTAATTCAAAAATTTCACCCAATTGAGCACGTCTAGCATATTTTTTCACAGTAGCAGGATCACTATAACTGACTCCATCGAGTTCGCCACCATAGAACTCAACAGTTACTCCTACTTGTTCGACACTATACTTAGATTCTGCCCTTCTAAACGGAACATCAGCTCTTACAATTCCGTCTCCGTCTACCAAAACTACTGGAAATGTTTCAAAAAAAGTAGGCATACGGCGTACAAAAAGCTCACGCCCTTCTTTATCTCTAAAGATGGGATGTCCTAACCATCCAACAGCTATTCCATCCCCATTGTCCATCGAGCCCGCTCTAAATAAACCTCCTTTTGCTGGATTATTGCCAATGTAATCATAAAAAGCTAATTTTTCGGGAATTTTAGACCAAGCTTCTGATAAACTCTTATTTTCGTCTAGTCCGGCACCAACCCTTCGATATATTTCTTGCTGGAAGTAGCCTTGATCCCATTGATAACGAGTGGGACCAAATAATTCGATTGGGGTAGTTGCGGAGCCATACCACATAGTTCCAGCAACAACAAAAGCTGCAAAAAAGACAGCAGCAATACTACTGGAAAGGACAGTTTCAATATTACCCATACGTAATCCTTTGTATAGGCGTTGGGGAGGGCGGACACTAAGATGGAATAGGCCCGCTAATATGCCCAATGTACCCGCTGCAATATGATGAGAGGCTATTCCTCCCGGAACAAAAGGATCAAAACCTTCTACCCCCCACGCAGGATTTACAGATTGGACTTTTCCGGTTAGTCCATAAGGGTCAGACACCCATATTCCAGGACCATACAAGCCTGTTACATGAAATGCACCAAATCCAAAGCAAGCTAATCCTGAAAGAAATAAATGAATTCCAAAAATCTTGGGCAAATCCAAAGAAGGTTTTCCTGTACGTTCATCAGAGAATATTTCTAGATCCCAATATACCCAATGCCAGATAGCCGCCAAGAAGCACAAACCAGAAAACACAATGTGTGCCCCGGCCACACCCTCGTAACTCCAAATACCCGGATTCGTTATAGTCCCCCCTGTGATACTCCAGCCGCCCCACGAATTGGTTATTCCTAAACGAGTCATGAAGGGTATAACGAACATACCCTGTCTCCACATTGGATCAAGAACGGGGTCAGAGGGATCAAAAACGGCTAATTCATATAGAGCCATTGAACCGGCCCAACCAGCAACGAGAGCTGTATGCATTATATGTACAGAAATCAACCGACCGGGATCATTCAATACGACGGTATGAACACGATACCAAGGCAAACCCATGGAAATACCCCTTTATCAAAGAAAAATAGACACTATGTAACTTTATTGCATTTGGAAAAGACTATGATATGGACCTCTCCCTTTCAGTGGATTATTTCGGAAGAAGGGTTCATATTTATTGAATTCCATTTCGTTGGGAATAATGGAACAATTCTGTTCATAGGAACAAAGATAAGCAGATCTATTCTATACCCGATAAGTATCAATACGCAATGGGGATTGGTCTCATTTTCTATGAGCGAATGCGTAGATACTTGTTCATCATTCGAAGAGCCCGACCCATTTGTAAGAATTTTTCCTTATTAATTTCGTCTTACTATTTCGTAATATCTAGGGATAAAAGGATAAAAACATTACGTTTCCACATCAAAGTAAAATATAGTACTTAACCCCCTTTCTTTCAGTTGATGCCTATTGGTGTTCCAAAAGTACCTTTTCGGAGTCCTGGAGAGGAAGATGCAATTTGGGTTGACGTATAGTGCGACTTGTCAGACATATTGGGTCATATGGGATTTCCCCGTTCTCTCCCCCGATCGAGATACCCTCTGTTTCGCCCAAAAAAGATTGTTTGAACCATCAAGAATTTGGAGCGTGAAATGCAATTACATTTTAAGGGGATCGAAATCAATATTAATATTATCAATTAGCAAAATTTATGGTTGGCTTGGAGGGATCAATCCAATAAAATGAAGTATCCAGGCTCCGTTCAGAAAATACCCAATTGGTAATATATGTATGCTTACCACTTGTACCATAAGTGATTACTTGATAGCATATGGGCGATCTCAAACTGCCAATCAATGAAATAATATTATGACTACATCGCGTATTTGTTGTAAGAAAAGCACGAAATGAATTGAAAAAAAGTAAAAGTAAGTGGTATTGGGAACATTTGTCCTATATGTGCAAATTGAAATCGGGCAGATCTTTACCCGGAGTAGAACATAAACCTAAAAAAATTGAGGAGGCCCATTCAGGAACAAGAAAATTACATCGCAATTTGGATTAGATTTCGATGAAACAATATATCAATGAGAGGTTAATTCGATAAGTTTAGTGGATTCTTTTATTTTTTACAGAAAGAAAAAAAAAAAGATTTCTAAAAAAAATCGAAGAAAAAGCCCCTTCATTAGGAGGTAAAAAAGTCCTACTATAAAAAAAAGGAAAGCGGGGTGGAATCAACACATTGATTCTTTTTTTTTGAACCGTATGCATCCAAAGGCGCGTGTACGGTTCCTAAGGGATAAAATTTTGTCCTAATCAACCGACTTCATCGAGAAAGATTACTTTTTTTAGGTCAAGAAGTTGATAGCGAGATCTCAAACCAACTTATTGGCCTGATGGTATATCTCAGTATAGAGGATGAAACCAGAGATCTTTATTTGTTTATAAACTCCCCCGGCGGGTGGGTAATACCTGGAGTCGCAATTTATGATACTATGCAATTTGTGCCACCAGATGTGCATACAATATGCATGGGACTAGCCGCTTCAATGGGATCTTTCATCCTGGTCGGAGGAGAAATTACGAAACGTATAGCATTCCCTCACGCTTGGCGCCAATGAGTTTTTTATTTGAGAGAAAAAAGAAGACTATGCCTTCGCGATATTTAATATAAAATATAAATAAGAATTTATTTTAAGATAATATTTAAGTAATAATAGCATGGCACTTCGAGTTTGATATGAACAAACCATTATTGTTTTTTCATAACATGGGATTGTATATCGGACGAGTAATATGAGACAAGACAAGGGGTATTTATTATTGGATCTTATCTATCTGGGCTTCATTTCAGCGTCACAAACCTTTTTTTCACGACAAAAAAGTATCTTTCCAATATTTATGGTATGAAATATGAAAGAATACTCAAATGAAAAAAACAAGATCATTTTTTTACTTATTTTCTTTTTATACTTATTTGATCGGATCAAAAAGAAACTTTGGGATTGCTGAATCATATATGAGATAAATCATAAATATAGAAAGCAACGGAACCATCATAGTATTTTTGAACCCCCCGAAAAGAAGGGTGGTAAATGGATCACTTAACGATTCGATTTTGGTCTGCTGGATCCTATTTCATTTTTTTACGAACGTAAAAAGTCCATTGTGGAGCCGTATGCAATGCACAAAAAATGCCTGTACGGTTTTTCAATTATATATATTTTATTCTTGTTATTCTTTATCTTTTTCCCTAGTCCAATCAATCGTACGAGATCGCGGAAACATTCATTATGTTATATCATCAGGGTAATGATCCATCAACCTGCGAGTTCTTTTTATGAGGCACAAACAGGAGAATTTGTCCTAGAAGCGGAAGAACTTCTGAAACTCCGCGAAACCCTCACAAGGGTTTATGTACAAAGAACGGGTAACCCCTTATGGGTTGTATCCGAAGACATGGAAAGGGACGTTTTTATGTCAGCAACAGAAGCCCAAGCTCATGGAATTGTTGATCTGGTAGCGATCGAAAATGCCGGGGATTTCACGTAAATCCGCGATTCCATTTCGAATCATAATTTGCATGAATCTAAATTGAATATTTTATCTGCTTAAGTACTTAAGTAAAAAAAAAAAAAAAAAACAAAATAGAAAGAATTCATAATCATCTGGTTAGGATTGATCTAAACCAGCCCATTTTCTATACGATTAAGTATGCCAACTATTAAACAACTTATTAGAAACACAAGACAGCCAATAAAAAATGTAACAAAATCCCCCGCTCTTCGGGGATGTCCTCAGCGTCGAGGAACATGTACTCGGGTGTATGTGCGACCCGTTCAGATCATGAGCCGGAACAAAATAAAAAGTATAAATTTTTCCAGTATCAATGACCGGTACCAATGAATAGGATGGAAGAATTCCAATCGATATAGAAAAAAACCTCCATTGCATTGCGTATCAAATTTATGGTTTCTATTGGTGCAAATCCAATCACCTCAGTTGGAGATGAAAAGCAATTCCCCAGTGGTAGCAAATGGTTATCCATTAAGCGGGGGAAATCATATTTAAGAAGCAAAAAATATTATGCTCCTACTCTTGCAAGAACGGACTATACAGGGTCAGCTACCTAGCCAACCTTTGTAATTAAATACCGTTACTGTATGGGTAGATCTCGTTGTGAAAAGACCTAGTACTGGACAATTCATGGGTAGAGTCAAAGAATGTGAACTGTACAAGTTACTAATAACATTGATTAATGGTGGAAAGGGCTCCGGTGTATAGAGAGGACCTCACCGTTTAAGAAGTAGCCATAGAAACGATGGAACCCACTATTTATCCATTTACCTTTACGTTTTATTGATACTTTATACTATAACTCAACTTTAGTTACAATTGACTCTTTTTTTTGTTGTAGTATCAATACAATTTCTTATTTCGAGGTTAAATGCCTGGAAAAATGGTGGTTGGGAAGGTCATAGTAGCAAAGGCCATTGGAATTTTTTTTTATACATCGGAAGAATCCGTTTTGTTATTAATAGACCAGGAAAGGGAAAAAGAATGACTGAAAGAAAATAAATAAATTAGTTATTCATCAAAGTTTCATTTTATTCAATGACCAGAATTAGACGAGGGTATATAGCTCGGAGACGTAGAATAAAAATTCGTTTATTTGCATCAACCTTTCGAGGGACTCATTCAAGACTTACTCGAAATACTATTCAACAGAAAATGAGAGCCTTGAGTTCTGCTCATCGGGATAGGGGCAGGCAAAAGAGAAATTTTCGTCGTTTGTGGATTACTCGGATAAATGCAGCAATTCGTGAGATTGGGGTATCCTATAGTTATAGCAGAGCTATACATGATCTGTATAAGAGGCAGTTGCTTCTTAATCGTAAAATACTTGCACAAATAGCCATATCAAATAAAAATTGTCTTTACATGATTTCCAATCAGATCCTTAAATAAGGAGATTAGAAGGAATCCACTGTAATGATTTAAACGGGGCCCCGGAGAATGAGCTCCGGGAAGGTAGAGTAGAAATATTAATATAAAATAAATAAGAGAAATCAAAAAATTTTCAATTTAAATGAAATATTCAATTTAAATGAAATAAATATAGTAACTTAAATGAAATAAATATAGTAACAAAGTAAAAAAAAAAAAAAAAAATGAATCAACACATAAAAAAAAAAGAAGAAATTTTTGCTTATGATGTGACAATCCAATCGGGGATTTTCAAATTTTTCGAACAAAAAAAATCTGAGTTGGGGTTCATATTGAAATTTTGATTCAAGTGCAATTGAGGAATAGCCTATCTATCTATTTACTATTTATCTATTTATTTCTAATTCGAGGACCCGTGGTTCTAGGAGTCGATTCAGTTCTCTCAAATTGTTTCTCGTTATTAAGAAAGGGTAACAAAGATAAAATACGAGCTTGCTTTATAGCAATAGTAATTAATCGTTGTTGTTTCAAAGTCAATCTATTCACTCGTCTAGATAATATTTTTCCTTGTTCACTAATAAATCGACTAATTAAACTCATGTTTCTATAATCAATTCGATCCCCCGATCCAATTGGGGGCAAACGCCTACGAAAAGATCGCTTGGATTTAAGAAAAAGTCGCTTGGATTTATCCATGGTTTATTCCTTATTAAATCTTATTTCTTAATTCGAATTTCATTTGTGATCCTACCAAAATAGGATTGGTTTTTTTTATTGAATTTGAATTTTATTTATATATTTTATATATTATTATGTAATTATGTAATTTATTGCTGTTCCTTGGAGGGGTTACAAGCGCGTTACATTTTCTTTATTTCTTTATCTCCCCATGAATCGTATGCTTGTAACAATAAGGACAAAATTTTCTCAATTCCAATCGACTAGGCGTATTGTGTCGATTCTTTTGAGTAATATATCTGGAAATGCCCCGCGATTCCTTATTAATATCGTTTCGGACACAACTGTTACATTCCAAAATAACCTTTACTCTGACATTTTTACTCTTGGCCATAAACCCCCCCTTTTTTTTATTCACTCAACTCTTCTATTTTCGAAACGAAAAAGAAAATAAAGAAGTTGCTGACTCGAAACCCAATTCTTAAATACTAATACTTCATTTCAATCAAATCAATAGAGAATAAATATAAGTAATACGATGATTTCTAACTATCTTTCTAACTATCAATTAGTTTATAGTATTTTATTTTAGTATCTTGTATGCGTTTGTTGTCCGCGACCTTTATTTTTATTATTTACTTTACATTTTTGTTCTCCCTCTATTAATATTAATTCATCGTGAACCCGAGTTTCGTTGCGGATGAATCTTCTTTGTTTGATTATTTCTCTTTCCTTCTTTTTTATCCTAAAAAACTGACAGAAAGCACAAAACAAAAAGGGTTAGTCACAGATAATTTATTCTATCTATAATCTTTCTTCATCCCCAACTAGAATGAAAAAAAGGGGAATGTTAACGCATCTGGGAATAAACGATTAATCTCTATCAATAGGCCTGCTAAAGACCCGAACCATAGAGTGCTTAACACAGGTGCCACGGAGAGATACGTTTTTATATCTCGCATTGAAAATCCTCCTTTTTTTTTTGTAATACATATATGATCAGATACACATGTCGTTAAGGATCACTTGTATTTGTACGCGGAATCCCTAACTCAAATGAATATATATAATATAACAAACAATCCCCTGGTTGACTCTATTTTACTTTCTTTACAACAGAAAAAAGTGTCTACTTACTTTCTTTTCTGAACATTACATTTTACATTACCGATTTATATATTATATATATTTGATATTTGTATATTTGTATTTGATTCTTTTATTATATGTTATATTGTTATATGAGAGGAAAAAGAAATGAGAAGAGAAATTGTATATCAATGGGGGAAATCAAGATGTGGAAAACAAGATGGGGATTCTCTACAATGACACTATAGGCCAATTGAAAGGGATGTAGCGCAGCTTGGTAGCGCGTTTGTTTTGGGTACAAAATGTCACGGGTTCAAATCCTGTCATCCCTATCTATTACTTCTCCCATCCATGTGCAGTAATGAAGGATCTGTTGAGATCAATAAAAATTAGACATACATAATGCTTTATGATACTATATGTATCCAAAGTGGGGGTTACAAATCAAATTCTTTTATTTACATATAGCCCTTTATATATATTGGGATAAGAAAGAAAGCGCTCTTAGTTCAGTTCGGTAGAACGCGGGTCTCCAAAACCCGATGTCGTAGGTTCAAATCCTACAGAGCGTGCTTCTGTTCTTCTTGGGTCGAATTACAAGTAAATAACTTTACTAATTAGAGCAGCAACCCGAATTTGACCTCCTCCTTTCTTTAATCCGCAGGAGGTCAATAAAAAAAGAGATGTTATTTAAAAAGAGACGAGCTCTTACTTAATCAAAGGTCCAACTGATCACCCCGTCTGTATTGCAAATACGCAGTTACGAATAACCCAGCCAAAGTAATAGGAATTAGGCCTAACACGATTCCAAATAGTAAAACTTCAATCATTTTTTTATTTTTTTGAAAAGGTAGGTAAAAAAAAGAGGGGGTAATATCTATCTCTAAATAGTAATCCAAATCGCCCACGAATCTCAATAACCAAGAATTACAATTTATATGGGAAGGAACTCTGGACTACCTGGATATCTCACAAAAACATTTTTATGAATTCTTGATTCAATCAATTTCAAATAACAATCAATTTCAAATAAGTCGTATCTTGCTCAGACCAATAAATAGAGCTGAAGTTATAGTTAAAGCCGCCAGTAGAAAACCGAAATAACTAGTTATAGTAGGCATGAAGGAACTAAATGGGATACGTTCTATTTATACATATGTTTATTTATAAAACACTTACCTAAGTTTTTTATCTTGAAAAATAAAATAGCAAGATAATAAAAAGACCAATTGACAAAATGAGTCCCAATTGAATTGAAAGCTTTTGATTTCATTTATCATTCATTTCCTTATAGACAGCACAAAAAATAGTGACAGAAGTCCAAAAAATATGGTTTTATCCTCTTTGACATCTATTGATCCCACGATTCTGATCCAACCGATTCCTGGAGCAACTCTTGAATAAAGTATCTTGAATAAAGGAATGTCAAAATAACATGGAACTTCGTTTATAAATAAATTCAAAAATGAAACTCTCTTTTAATTTTATAATTTTATAATTTAAAATGAAATCCTATTTTCAATCATTTATATTTTCAATAAAACTATTATAAAAACGCTAGGGTCATTATTAATTGACTATATATATTTGGATCGTTTCTTTTCTTTTTCAATTGTATTGATTCCATTTTGTATTTTTTTTG